TTTTTATTTTATTGAGTTGATAAAAATTTTAAATAAATTTTATTTAAAATAAGTAATTTATATTTTTTAAAAATTTATAGTAATAAATTTTTTAATTTTAAAAAAAGTTGAAAAAATAAAACTTTTTATTAAATGTTTACTGATTATATAGCAATAATTATTTATATATATATCTTTATATTTAATAAACAATATTTATATATTTATATGTATAAAATTGCTATATATATATACATATAATTAATTAATAGTTTAATCTATTTATCTATAATATTTAATTTATATAAGAAATATTTATATATAAAGTATTTTTATATATTTAAAATAAATAATAATTATTATATAACTAAATCTTATGAAAGAGAGAGAAATACATATAGATAATATTTAATTATTATAAAATAGTTAATTAAATATCTATTTACTTAATAAATATTTATATATATATAAATAATTATATAAATATAATAATCTAATTAATTATAATTAATATAAATTATTTATATATATATAAATAATTATATAAATATAATAATTTAATTAATTATAATTAATATAAATTATTTATATATATATAAATAATTATATATATATACATATATAATTATTTATATATATATATAAATAATTTAATTAATTATAATTTAATATTAATTATTTATATAAATATAAATTATTTATATATATATATATAATTTAATGAATTAAATATATTATATATTCAAACTTTTCTTTTTTTTTTAAATTCTAAAAAAAAAAAAAAGAAAATTATAAAATATAAATTTAATTTTATAATATTAAATTAAAAATTAATATAATTAGATTTATTATAGATTTTTTAATATTAAATTAAAAATTAATGTAATTAAATTTGTTATTAATATTAAATTAAAAATTAATTTTAAAAAGAAATATATTTATATTTAATAAATTTTATTAATAAAAAAATTTTTATATATTAAAAAGATAATTTTAATACTTTTTATTTTTAAATAAGATAAAAATTTTATAAGATTTATTTTTATTTTGATAAAAAAAAATAAACAATAAAATATAAAAAAAATGATATAAATTATTCCCTAAATAATTTATTGTAACACATATAATTTATGAAAATTTATATATATATTTATAATATATCCCTAATATATTTATTAATAGAATTAGTATAAATTTAATTTTTTAAGTGTGAGGGGAGGAAATTTTGCGATTAATTATTTTAAAAATAATATTAATAAATATTTATATATATATATATATTAATTAATTAATTAATTAATTTTTAATTAAAATTTAATAATAAAAATTATTTTAATAAAAATTTTAAATTATGTTAATTTTTATAAATATATGTTAAAATTATATTTATATTTATAAGAAATTTAATAAATATATAAATTTAATTTTGGTTTAAAATTTATTTAATTTTTAATTTATATGTAAATTTTTGTAGAAATAAATTGGTTATTTAAAATAAATGTTTTACAGTAATTAAATTTAAAAATTAATGAAAATTAGATTTAGTAATAAGTTATATGATAGAAGAAATTTGTGCCAGCATTTGCGGTTATACAAATTATTTAAATAAATTTTATTAATAATGAATAAAATTATATTATGTAAATTAAAAATAAATTATAAAAGTGAAATTTTTTATTTTTATTAGTTTAATTTTAAGATAATTGAATTTTGAAATTTAATTTTTAAACTAGGATTAGATACCCTATTATTTTAAAAGTAAAATTATATTAAGGGATTAATAGTTATGGTCTTTAAATTTAAAAAATTTGGCGGTATTTTAGTCTGTTTAGAGGAATCTGTTCTATAATTGATAGTCCACAATAAATTTTACTTAATTTATTAATTAATATATTGTCGTTATCAAAATATTTTAGAAGAATTTTTATTTTTTATAAATTAGAATAAATTGTATTTCAGATCAAAATGTTGTTTATAATTATGAAGAAATGGGTTACAATAAATTAATTTAAATGGATATTTTATTGAAAGATAAAGTTGAAGGTGGATTTAATAGTAATTTTTACTAAATTTTAAAAATGATTTAAGCACTAAAATATGTACATATCGCCCGTCGCTCTTATTATTTAGATAAGATAAGTCGTAACAAAGTAGATGTACTGGAAAGTGTATCTAGAAAGCAAATTAAAGCTTTTATAGTTTTTCATTTACATTGAAAAGAGTCTTAGTTTTAGATAATTTGAATTTATAATTTTATTATTAAAAAAGTTTAGTAAAAATTTATTTTTAAATAAAAAATTATTAATTTATTTTTATTTTAGTATTATTTAAGAAAAATTTATTTTAATTATAGTTAATTAGTAATGTGAATGAATGATTAAAAATATTTGGAAGAATTTATTATTTAAAGTACCTTTTGTATCAGGGTTTATTAAATTAAGAATTAAAATATAATTTATTTCGAATTTAAAAGATTTAATTTATTATTTTTTTTATTGTGGAATAACTATTTATAATAATAAATTAGTAATGAAATGTTAATCGTTTTTAAATATATCTAGTTTTTTCAGAAAAAAATTTAATTTTAATATAAATTATTATTTGATTTAAGAAAAAATTTAAATTTGATTTATATAAAGATTTTTAGGGATAAGCTTAAAAGTTTAATTATATTTAAGTAAGGTGTTTTTAATTAAATTTATGATTAGAAATTTCAATAATATAGATAATTTTATAATTTATAATTAAAAATTATAATTTTAAATAAAAATTAATTTATTTATGAAAATATTTAATAAAATAATTTATTAAAGAAAAAATGATAAAATTAGTATATTTATTAATAATTTAATTTTAATATAAAAGTAAATTAAAATTAAGGAATTCGGCAAATAATTATTCGCCTGTTTATCAAAAACATGGTTTTTTGTTTATAATTTAAGATTTAATCTGCCCACTGAAATTATTTTAAAGGGCCGCAGTATCTTGACTGTGCAAAGGTAGCATAATCATTTGTCTTTTAATTGTTGACTTGTATGAATGATTGGACGAGATAATTACTGTCTCAGTTTTATTTAAAATAAAATTTTATTTTTAAGTTAAAAAGCTTAAATAAATTTTAAAGACGAGAAGACCCTATAGAGTTTTATTAATTTAATAAAAATATTTTATTAATAATAATTTTTTATAAAAATTAATTTAATTGGGGTGATTAAAAAATTTAATAAACTTTTTAAAAATATATTCAAAAAATTTTGTTTAATTTGATCCATAAATTTTGATTAATTGATTAAATTACCTTAGGGATAACAGCGTTATTACTTTGGAAAGTTCATATTTATAAAGTAGTTTGCGACCTCGATGTTGAATTAAGATAAATTTTTGGAGCAGTATTTAAAATTTTTAGTCTGTTCGACTATTAAATTCTTACATGATTTGAGTTCAAACCGGTGTAAGCCAGGTTGGTTTCTATCTTAAATAATATAAAATATTTTAGTACGAAAGGACCATGTATTTAATTAAAAATTTAATTTAAGATTATCTTGGCAGAATAGTGTAATGAATTTAGAATTCATAAATGTAAATTTTTACAGATAATAATATATTATATTGATTATATTATAATTTTAGTTAATATTTTGATTTTAATTATTTGTTTATTAGTAGGAGTAGCTTTTTTAACTTTATTGGAACGAAAGGTATTAGGTTATATTCAGATTCGGAAAGGTCCTAATAAAGTTGGATTCATAGGTTTATTACAACCTTTTAGTGATGCAATTAAATTATTTACTAAAGAACAAACTTTTCCAATTTATGCTAATTATTTAATGTATTATTTTAGACCTGTTATAAGTTTTATATTATCAATAATTATTTGGTTAGTAATGCCATATTATTGTGGAATAATTAATTTTTCTTTAGGAATTTTGTTTATATTATGTTGTTTAAGAATAGGGGTTTATGGTTTAATAATTGCAGGATGAGCATCTAATTCTATATATGCTTTATTAGGAGGACTTCGTGCTATTGCTCAGACTATTTCTTATGAAATTAGTTTAGTATTAATTTTAATAAGTTTTATTTTATTGATATTAAGATTTAATTTATTAGATTTTTTGAAATATCAGTATTATTGCTGAATATTGTTTATTGCTTTTCCTTTAATATTAATGTGATTGGCAACTATATTAGCTGAAACTAATCGTACTCCTTTTGATTTTGCTGAGGGAGAGTCTGAATTAGTTTCAGGGTTTAATGTAGAATATAGAAGAGGAGGATTTGCATTAATTTTTTTAGCAGAATATTTAAGAATTTTATTTATAAGAATATTATTTGTTGTAATTTTTATAGGAGGATATGTTATAAATTTATTTTTTTATATAAAAATACTTTTTCTTTCTTTTTTTTTTTTATGAGTTCGTGGGACTTTACCTCGATTTCGTTATGATAAATTGATATATTTAGCTTGAAAATGTTATTTACCTTTATCAATTAATTTATTTATTTTTTATATTGGTTTTAAAATTTTTATAGAAATTTATTAAAAAAAAATAGTAAAATTAATAGAGGATTAATACTCTTTTTTATGTTTTCAAAACATATACTTTTACAAGTTCATTAATTTAATTAGTTAATTTATCTCATTTATTAATTATTAAAGGATTAATTAAATAATATAAAAAGTATAATACTGTTAAAGATTGTCCTGTTAAGATATAAGGATCTTCAACTGGTTTAGCTCCAATTCATGTTAATAAAATTACTAAACATAGAAATAATCAGTATATAATTTGATTAATAGGATAGAACTGTATACCTTGAAATTTTGATTTTATAAAAGGTAAAATGAATAAAATTGCAATTGATATGATTAATGCAATTACTCCTCCTAATTTATTAGGAATAGAACGTAAAATTGCATAAGCAAATAAGAAATATCATTCTGGTTGAATATGTTCAGGGGTTACTAAAGGGTTAGCTGGGATAAAATTATCAGGATCTCCTAATAAATAAGGATTTATAAGACATAAATTGATTAATAAAAATAATATAATAATAAATCCAATAATGTCTTTTAATGAAAAATAAGGATGAAATGGAATTTTATCAAAATTTCTATTAGATCCTAAAGGATTGTTTGATCCTGTTTGATGAAGAAATAATAAGTGAATTATTACTAATGCAATAATTATAAAGGGTAATAAAAAGTGGATAGTAAAAAATCGAGTTAAAGTTGCGTTATCTACAGCAAATCCTCCTCAAACTCATTGAACTATTATAGTTCCTAAATAAGGAATAGCTGATAATAAATTAGTAATTACTGTTGCTCCTCAGAAAGATATTTGTCCTCAAGGAAGTACATATCCTATAAAAGCTGTTCCTATAGTTACAAATAGAATTAGGACTCCAATTATTCATGTATGCATTAAATTATAAGAATTATAATAAATTCCTCGACCAATATGAAAATAAATACAAAAAAAAAAAAAAGAGGCTCCGTTTGCATGGATAATACGTAAAATTCATCCATAATTTACATCTCGACAAATATGAATTACTCTATTAAAAGCTAATTCAATATTAGCACAATAATGTATAGCTAAAAAAATTCCGGATAAAATTTGAATAATTAAACATAATCCTAATAAAGAACCAAAATTTCATCAAGTTGAGATATTTGATGGAGTTGGTAAGTCAACTAGTGAATTATTTATAATTTTAATTAAAGGATGAGTTTGACGTATAGGTTTATTCATTAGTTTTTTTGTCGTAAAGGACCTAAATTTTTATTAGTAATTTTAATAATAATAATAAGAGTAATTAATAAATAAATAATTCTAATTAATGTAATATTTTTTGAATTTAAATTATATAACTTATTTAAATTAAATATAAGGTTAATTTCATTATTTAAATTAATTATTCTAAAATTATAATAATAAATTATTAAAATTAAAATAATTGAAAAAAGTAATATAGTTAAATTTAAAAAAAAATATAAGCTTGAAAAATAATATTTTTCATTTGATGCTAAACTAGTTATATAAATAAATAAAATTATTATTCCTCCAATTATAACAAGGAATAAGATATAAGAGAATCAGTAAGTATTATTTAAAAATCCTGAAATTAAACTAATTAATAAAGTTTGGATGATTAATAAAAATCCTATAATTAATGGATGTTTTATTTTGATTAAATTAAGTGAAATTAATATACTAATTGTTAATAAAATATATAAAATATCAGAAAATAGTTTAAAAAAAAATTATAATTTTGGAGATTATTGATAATATATTTATATTTTTTCTGAAGTTTTTAAATGTAAAATTATTTTTAATTTACAAAATTAATGTTTTATTTAAACTATAAAAACTTATGATAATAAATTATATAATTATTTTATATTTAAGAGGATTAATAATTTTTTGTTTAAATTTTAAACATTTTTTAATTACTTTATTAAGTTTGGAGTATTTAGTAATTAGATTATTTATTATTTTATTATATTTTTTGGGAAAATATGGATTTGAAATATATTTTTCTATAATTTTTATTACTTTTTGTGTTTGTGAAGGAAGTTTGGGTTTAGCAATTTTAGTAAGATTGATTCGTACTCATGGAAATGATTATTTTAAAAGTTTTAATTTTTTATCATGTTAAAATTTATTTTTATGAATTTATTTATAATATTGATATTAAAAAATAAAATATTTTATTATAGAAATTTAATTTTTATTATATTATTTTTATTTCAATTTTATTGAACAAATTATATATTTGTAAATTTATCTTATTTTTTTGGTATAGATATTTTATCTTTTTTTTTAATTATTTTATCTCTTTGAATTACAAGATTAATAATTTTAACAAGAGAGATAATTTTTTATAATAATAATAAAGAGAAATTTTTTATTTTTAATTTGTTAATATTGATGTGATTATTGATTTTATCATTTTTAAGAATATCTTTATTAGGATTTTATATTTTTTTTGAAAGAAGATTAATTCCAACATTATTTTTAATTTTGGGATGAGGGTATCAACCAGAACGTTTACAAGCTGGAATTTATCTTTTATTTTATACTTTATTTGTTTCTTTACCTATATTTATTACAGTAATTTATCTTTATAAGGATAGAAGATTGATATTTATTAATTTTAAAGAAATTTATTATATCAATTATTTGTTTTATTTATCGATAATTTTAGCTTTTTTAGTAAAAATTCCTATATTTTTAGTTCATTTATGGCTTCCTAAAGCTCATGTAGAGGCTCCAATTTCTGGGTCAATAATTTTAGCTGGAATTATATTAAAATTAGGTGGGTATGGAATTATTCGTGTTATAGAATTGATAATTAAGAAAGGAATAGTAATAAATTATATTTGAATAATTATTAGCTTAATTGGAGGAATCTATGTTTCTATAATTTGTTTATCTCAGGTTGATTTAAAATCTTTAATTGCTTATTCTTCAGTTGTTCATATAGGAATGATATTAATTGGGTTATTAACTTTAAATAGATGAGGTATATTAGGAAGTTTGAAATTAATAGTAGGTCATGGGCTATGTTCTTCAGGGTTGTTTTGTTTAGCTAATATAGTTTATGAACGTAGAGGAAGACGAAGTTTATTATTAAATAAAGGGTTATTAAATTTAATGCCAAGTTTATGTTTATGATGATTTTTATTAAGAATTTCTAATATAGCTTCTCCTATTTCTTTAAATTTATTAGGTGAAATTAGTTTATTAAATGGGATTTTAAGATGAAGTTATAAATTAATGGTTTTATTAATAATTATATCTTTTTTTAGAGCTATTTATACTTTATATTTATATTCATATAGACAACATGGTAAATTTTATTCAGGATTATTTAGTTATTTTAATGGTTATGTTCGGGAATTTATGATTTTATTTCTTCATTGATATCCTTTAAATATTTTATTTTTAAAAGGGGATATATTTTTATGATTTTAATTTAAATAGTTTAAAGAAAATATTGATTTGTGGAATCAAAGTTATATAATTATATTTTAGATAATAAATTTATTTAAATTGAATTTTTTTTTATTTTTATTTATATCTATAAGATTATTTTTTTTAGGTTTATATTTTATATATAATAATATAATTTATTTTATAGAATGAGAGATATTATCTTTAAATAGAAATTCAATTATTTATGTTTTTTTATTTGATTGGATAAGTGTGTTATTTATAAGATTTGTATTTTATATTTCTTCAATAGTTATTTATTATAGAAATGATTATATATCAAGTGATAAAACTAAAAATCGATTTTTATATTTAGTAGTTTTATTTGTTGTTTCAATAATATTAATAATTGTGAGACCAAATTTAATTTCAATTTTAGTAGGATGGGACGGATTAGGATTAGTTTCTTATGCTTTAGTAATTTATTATCAAAATGAAAAATCTTTTAATGCTGGTATATTAACTGTATTGTCTAATCGAATTGGAGATGTTTGTTTATTAATTGGAATTGGTTGGATATTAAATTATGGGGGATGGAATTTTTATATTTATTTAAATTATTTTTTAGATATATATGAAAGAAAATTTATTATATTTATAGTTTTAATTGCAGGTATAACAAAAAGTGCTCAGATTCCTTTTTCTGCTTGACTACCTGCAGCAATAGCTGCTCCAACTCCTGTTTCGGCTTTAGTACATTCATCAACTTTAGTAACCGCAGGAGTTTATTTATTAATTCGATTTAATGATTTATTAAAAAATAGATTTTTTTTTAATATTTTATTATTGATTGGTTGTTTAACTATATTTATATCTGGTATAGGAGCTAATTATGAATTTGATTTAAAAAAAATTATTGCATTATCTACACTTAGTCAGTTAGGATTAATAATAAGAATTTTAAGAATAGGATTTATAAAATTGTCATTTTTTCATTTATTAACTCATGCTTTATTTAAGGCTTTATTATTTATATGTGCTGGTATAATTATTCATTGTTTTGGTAATGTTCAAGATATTCGATATATAGGTAAATTAATAAATTATATACCTATTACTTTAATTTGTATAAATATTTCTAATTTGGCTTTATGCGGACTTCCTTTTTTAGCAGGGTTTTATTCAAAGGATTTAATTTTAGAAATAATATCGATGAGAGAAGTAAATTTTTTAATTTATTTATTATTTTATATTTCTACTGGATTAACAGTAAGATATAGAATTCGATTAGTTTATTATTCTATAGTAAATAATTTTAATTATTTATCAATAAATTTAATTAATGAAAATAGAAAATTTATATTAATTGGAATAATAGGATTAGTTTTTATATCTATTTTTGGAGGAAGAATAATTATATGATTAATATTTTCTTGAGAAAGATTTATTTTTTTAACATATATTATAAAGATAATAGTAATTATTGTAATTTTAATAGGAATTTGATTAGGATATGAATTATCTATTATTAAAATTAATACAGTTTTATTTAGTATAAATCAAAAAAAAATAGTAAATTTTTTAGGAACTATGTGATATATACCTATTATTTTTAGTTACGGTATTTCAAAACAATTTTTTGAGGAAAGAGAAAAACTTAATTTTTTAATTGATCAAGGATGAAGAGAATTGTTAGGAGTTCAAGGTTTATATAATTATTTAAATAAAAATAGCATAATTTTATTTAAAATTCAAATAAATGATTTAAAGTTAATTTTTTTATTTTTTATTATATTTATTATATTTATATATTGAATTTTTTATTTACATAGCTTATAAAGAGTATAATATTGAAGATATTAAGGAAAATAATTATTTTGTAGATATATTTATAAATAAATATTATTATTTTTACATTGAAAATGTAATGTTTTATTTAAACTATATAAATTAAAGATATTAATAGAATTTCACTACTATAAAAAAAGTTAGCAGCTTTTTTTAAAATTTTATATCTTAAATTTTAATTGGAATTAAAAATTCATTGATATCATTAACAATGATAGACCTCTATTTTGGTTTCAATTAAAGTAAGGATTATGAAATCTAATTTTAGGTCGAAACTAAATGTAAAATTTTACTTCATTACTAAAGATAAATTGTTTAAACCAATTTCTTTTAGATGCAACCTAAATGTTAAAATTAACTATTATCCTTCTTAATTTGTTCAATTTAAGGCTCCTTGATTTCATTCATGATAAATTCCTAATAAAAGAATAAATAAAAAAAATAAATTAATAAAAATTCAATTTTTTAAGACAGTTAAATTAAATACTATAATTAAAGGAAAAATTAAAGTTATTTCTACATCAAAAATTAAAAAAATTATTGCAATAAGGAAAAAATGTATAGAGAATGGGATTCGTGCTGAATTTATAGGGTCAAACCCACATTCAAAAGGAGAATTTTTTTCTCGATCTATAAAAGTTTTTTTTGAAATGACTGAACAGATTATTATTATTAAAAGAGAAATAAAAGTAAGAATAAAAATTATGATCATATTAATAAAAATTATTTATACTAAAATTTTTAGACTTTTTGATTGGAAGTCAAATATACTTTATATATTATATAAATAATAATTTATCTTCCTCATCAGTAAATTGAAATATATAAAAATAATCAAACAACATCTACAAAATGTCAGTATCAAGCTGAGGCTTCAAATCCAAAATGATGTATTTTAGAAAAATGGGAAAAAATTTGTCGTAGTAAACATACAATTAAAAAGGTAGTTCCAATGATTACATGTAATCCATGAAAACCAGTTGCTATAAAAAAAGTAGAACCATAAACAGCATCTCTAATAGTAAAAGAAGCTTCATAATATTCATAAGCTTGAAGTATAGTAAAATAAATTCCTAAGATAACAGTAAAAAATAATCTTTGAATTGCTTGAGTATAATTATTTTCAAGAATTCTATGGTGAGCTCAAGTTACAGTTAATCCTGATGATAAAAGAATTACAGTATTTAGTAAAGGAATCTGTATAGGATTGAATGGATTAATTCCTTTAGGTGGTCATATTCTTCCAATTTCAACTGCTGGGGAAAGTCTTCTATGAAAAAAAGCTCAAAAAAATCTAACAAAAAAAAATACTTCTGAAATAATAAATAAAATTATTCCATATCGTATTCCATTAATTACAGGCAGGGTGTGGAGTCCTTGATATGTACTTTCTCGGGTAATATCACGTCACCATTGGATTATAGTTAGAATTAAAATTAAATTTCCTAGATAAAGAAGGTTGTTGTTAAATTGATGGAATCATATAATTATTCCTGAAACTGTAATTAAAGCTCCTAAAGCACCTCTTAAAGGTCAAGGGCTATAATCAACTAAATGATAAGGGTGATTATGTTTTATAGACATTAAACTTCTCTAGAGTAAAGAGTAGATAAAACTGAAAAGACATAAGCTTGAATAATAGAAACAGCAAATTCAAGTATAAGTAAAAGAATTTGTACTAATATTAATAAAGAAATTATTATTGGTATTAAGGAAGTTCCAGTATTACCTAATAAAGTTAAAAGAAGATGTCCAGCAATTATATTAGCTGCTAGTCGAATTGCTAAAGTTCCAGGTCGAATAACATTTCTAATAGTTTCAATACATACTATAAAAGGTATTAAAACATTAGGAGTTCCTTGAGGTACAAGATGAGTAAATATATGATTTGTATTATTGATTCATCCATATAATATAAATGAGATTCATAAAGGTAAAGCTAAAGTTAAAGTAAAATTTATATGTCTGGAACTTGTAAAAATATATGGGAATAAACCTAATAAATTATTAAATATAATAAAAAAAAATAATCTTGTAAAAATTATTGAAATTTTATAATTTTTAATACCTAATAAAGTTTTAAATTCATTATTTAATTTTCTTAAAATAATTATTCATAAAGAATAAATACGGTTTGGTAATATTCAAAATAAAGTTGGTATAATAATTAGTCCTAAAATTGAACTTAATCAATTAAGTGAAAAGTTAAAAATAGTTGTAGAAGGATCAAATACAGAAAATAAATTTGTTATCATTTTCAAATATTTTTAGAGTAAGAGATTGATGAACAATCTAAAGTTTTAAAATTTATTGTTAAAAAATAATAATTTTTAATTATAAACAATAGGAATAGACTAATAAAAATAATATAAAGAGGAATTCAATTTATTGGGGCTATTTGAGGAATAAAAGAATATTTTATATAAAATAATTTTAATATGACATATTAATGTTATTAATTAACTAATTCTTTCATTAGAAGTAATTGTTAATTTACTATAAATTGGTTTAAGAGACCATTACTTACTTTCAGTCATCTAATGAATTATTTTTTATTCAATTAATAAAATTTTTAAAAGAAGTTCTTTCAATAACAATAGGTATAAAACTATGATTAGCTCCACAAATTTCTGAACATTGACCAAAAAATAATCCAGGTTGATTTATAAAAAAATTAGTTTGATTTAATCGACCAGGAGTAGCATCAATTTTTACTCCTAATGAAGGAACAGTTCAAGAATGAATAACATCTGTAGCTGAAGCTAATAATCGAATTTGAGTTATAAAGGGTAAAATAATATTATTATCTACATCCAGTAAACGAAAAGAATTTTTTCTTAAGCTATTAACTTGAATTATATAAGAATCAAAGCTATTTTTTAAAAAGTCAGTGTATTCATAACTTCAGTATCATTGATGCCCAATAGATTTTAAAGTAATAAGAGGATTATTTAATTCATCTATTAAATATAATAAACGTAGAGAAGGTAAGGCAATAAATACTAATGTAATTGCGGGTAAAATTGTTCAAATTAATTCAATTAACTGTCCTTCTAAAAGGAAACGATTAATATATGTATTAAAATATAATGAAGCTATTAAATATCTAACTAAAATAGTGATTATAATTAAAATTAATAGAGTATGGTCATGGAAAAAAATTAATTGTTCTATTAAAGGTGATTGACCATCTAAAAGGAGATAATTATTTCATGTATTCATATTCTAAAAAAAGAAAATTCTTTATAAATGAAGCTTAAATTCATTGCACTAATCTGCCATTTTAGAAACTATTAATTAAAGGTAGTTCATCATATGAATGTTCTATAGGGGGATATTTTTGTATTCATTCGATTGAGGAAGGGAAATTTATGGCAAAAATTGGGGAACGATTAGAAATAAGGCTTTCTCATATAATTAAAATGAATATGATAATTCTTACAAGTGAAATTGTTGAGCCAATAGAAGATACAATATTTCAATTTATATAAGCATCAGGATAATCTGAGTATCGTCGTGGTATACCACTTAAACCTAAGAAATGTTGAGGGAAGAAAGTTATATTAACTCCAATAAATATAATAAAAAATTGAATTTTTAATCATTTATTATTAAAAGTTGTTCCTGTAAATAAAGGTCATCAATGGATAAAACCTGCTATAATAGCAAAGACAGCTCCTATCGAAAGAACATAATGAAAGTGAGCTACTACATAATAAGTATCATGTAAAATAATATCAATAGAGGAATTGGCTAAAATTACTCCAGTTAATCCTCCTACAGTGAATAGAAATACAAAACCAAGAGTTCAAAGAAGGGATGGTCTATAATTTAATTGTGATCCATGTAATGTAGCTAGTCAACTAAAAATTTTAATTCCTGTAGGAACGGCAATAATTATAGTAGCAGATGTAAAATAAGCTCGTGTATCTACATCTATTCCAACAGTAAATATATGATGGGCTCATACTACAAATCCAAGTAATCCAATTGCTAATATTGCATAAATTATTCCTAGAGCTCCAAAAGTTTCTTTTTTTCCACTTTCTTGACTAATAATATGAGAAATTATACCAAATCCGGGTAAAATTAAAATATATACTTCTGGATGCCCAAAAAATCAAAATAGATGTTGGTAAAGAATTGGATCTCCTCCACCAGCAGGGTCAAAAAAAGATGTATTTAAATTTCGATCAGTTAAAAGTATAGTAATAGCTCCTGCTAACACAGGTAAAGAAAGAAGAAGAAGTAAAGCTGTAATAGCTACAGATCAGACAAATAAAGGAATTCGGTCTAAAGTTAAATTTTGTGATCGTATATTTAAGACAGTAGTAATAAAATTAATTGCTCCAAGAATAGAGGATACCCCAGCTAGGTGAAGGCTAAAAATTGTTAAATCAACAGATGCTCCAGCATGAGCGATATTAGCAGATAAAGGAGGGTAAACAGTTCATCCTGTACCTGCTCCTCTTTCTGCTAATCTTCTTCTTAATAATAATGTAATAGAAGGAGGTAAAAGTCAAAATCTTATATTATTTATTCGAGGGAAAGCTATATCAGGAGCTCCTAATATTAAAGGAACTAGTCAATTACCAAATCCTCCAATTATAATAGGTATAACTATAAAAAAAATTATAATAAAAGCATGGGCTGTAACAATAACATTGTAAATTTGGTCATCTCCAATAAGAGACCCTGGTTGACCAAGTTCAGCTCGAATTAGTAAACTTAATGATGTACCTAATATTCCAGATCAAGCTCCAAAAATAAAGTATAATGTACCAATATCTTTATGATTTGTTGAAAAAAGTCATTTGTTCGGTAAAATGACTGAAGCTATAGGTGATAGATTGTAAATTTATTTATGAGAAATTTTCTCTTTTACCAAAAGTTTTATAGTCTAGATTAAGATTTTAAATTGCAAATTTAAAGAAGCAAAAAGCTAAGACTTAAAGAAATTTGCTTTATAGTTAACTTTGAAGGTTAAAAGTTTATTTTAACTTAAAGTCTTATATTAATATATAAAAAATTGAAAACAAAGGTAAACTTATTAAAGAAATTATTCTTAATATAATTATTAGATAGTTATTTTTAAAATTAATTTTAATAAATCATTTTTGTTCAATATTTAATATTAATAAGGAATTAATTGCTAAACGTAGATAATAATATAGATTAATTAAAGTTAATAATGATATAATTAACATTAAAATAAAATAATTATTTAAAATAAGATTGTTAATAATTATTCATTTTGGTAAAAATCCAATAAAAGGAGGAAGACCTCCTAAAGATAAAAAATTTATATAAAGTAAAAATTTATTAATTGGGTTAAAATTCATTATTAAGTAAATTTGATTAATAAAATAAATATTATAATTTAAAAATCTAAAAATAATTAAAATAGTTAAGAATGAATAAATTATAAAATAAATTTTTCAAAGTGTATTATTTATTAATAAAGATCTAATTATTCATCCAATATGATTAATAGAAGAAAAAGCTATAATTTTTCGTAAATTAGTTTGATTCAATCCTCCTAGTCTTCCTACTAAAGTACTAAATAAAGCAACAAATTGAAAATAAATTTCATTTCTTAAATAAGAAATAAGAATTATAGGCCCAATTTTTTGTCATGTTAATAAAATTATATTAATATTTCATGATAAATTTTCTATAACTGCTGGAAATCAGAAATGAAAAGGAGCAGCTCCTAATTTTATAAAAAGAGATGATAATATAAATATTTTTATTATATTATTTATATTTAAAGATAAATAATTTAAAAAAAATATAAATGATAAAATAATAAAAAAAACTAAAGTTGATGAAGCAAAAGCTTGTGTTAGAAAGTATTTAAGAGATGCTTCAGTTGAAAAGATATTTTTTGTATTACTTATTAAAGGAATAAAAGACAATAAATTAATTTCTAATCCTATCCATGCCCCTAACCATGAATTAGCAGAAATTGTCAATATTGTTCTTCCTAAAAGTATACAAAAAAATAAGAATTTATTAGGAATAAAAAAAATTAAAAAGAAAAGGACTATAAACCTTTATAAGTAGGGTATGAACCTATTAGCTTAATTAGCTTATCTTTTTATATTTAAGTATAACGATGTATAAAAACTTTTGAAGTTTTAGGAAATAGTTAAATTCTATTAAATATAAATTTTTATAAATAAAGAACAAAAAATTTTTATAATTAATGAAGGTATAAATATACATAATTTACCCCATCAAGATAACCCTTTCGAAAATCAGGCACTTCATT